GGGAGTTCAAAAATACTATGATGGCTCCGTTGCTTTCTATTTTAAAATATATTCTATTTTTTGTCTTTGATTCAGCAATCCCAAAGTTTCTTTTTGATCCAAGCAAAAAAGTAAAAATCTTGTTTTTTTCGCACTCTTTTTTTTTTTATAACATAAATCTTGTTAAGAGCCCTTCAGTGTGAAAACAAAAAAAGTTTGTGACGCTGAATTGGACTTCCGATAGATAAACTCGGAAATACCTTTTATATCATACTACTCTCTCGATATATAATCGAATCTTTTGAAAAAAACAATACAAAAATTTTTCATATCGAACTCGAAGTGCCATGCTATTATTACTTAATATTCATATGGCGAAGGCATAGTTTTCTTTTTTCTCTCAAATAAAAAACCTCATTGGCGCCAAGCGTGAGGGAATGCTAGACGTTTGGTAATTTCTCCTCCAACCAGGATAAAAGATCCCATTGACGCAGCTAATCCCATGCATATTGTATGGACCTCTGGTCGCACAAATTGCATAGTATCATAAATAGCTACTCCAGGTATTACCCATCCGCCAGGAGAGTTTATAAACAAATACAGATCTTTGGTATCATCCTCGATACTGAGATATACCATAAGACCAATAAGTTGATTAGAGATCTCGCTATCAACTTCTTGGCCTAAAAAAAGTAATCTTTCGCGATAAAGTCGGTTGAGTAGGGTAAAATTGTATCCCTTAGGAACCGTACGTGCACCTTTTGATGCATACGGTTCAACAAAAATTGCGAAAAAAATAATAATCAATGTATAGATTCGAGTCCTCTTTCTTTTTTCCTATTCTTTTTCATAGCAGGTTTTTTCTAACTTCTAACGAAAGGGCTTTTTCTTTGATTTTTCAATAAAGACAGATTTTGACTTATTTTTTTTCTTCCTTATAATAGAAAAAAGCCAAAAGAAAAAAGCCAAAAACCTTATCGAATTAACTTCTCATTGATGTATTGTTTCATCGAAATTCAATCCAAATTACGATGGTATTTTCTTGTTCCTGAGTGGGCCTCTTTCATCTTTTTAGGTTTATGCTCTACTCCGGGTAAAGATCCGCCCGATTTTGATTTGCACATATAGGACAAATCTTCCCATCACCATTTCTTTTTGTTATGACTTTACAAATAAAAAACAGGAATCATTTATGATACACGTAGTAATCATAGAAATATTACCAATTGGGTTTTTTCTAAACGGAGCCTGGATACTTCATTTTTTGAGTCCAACCAAAGCCAACCATAAATTCTTCTAATTAATAAAAGTACTATGAATTCCCCCAAACAATGCATCTAATTGCACTTCACGCTCCAATTTTTTGATGATTCAATTTCTCTTTCTTGGGCGAAACAGAGGATATCTCAATCGGGGGAGAGAACGGGGAAATCCCATATGACCCACTATATCTGACAAGTCGCACTATACGTCAACCCAAGATGCATCTTCCTCTCCAGGACTTCGGAAAGGTACTTTTGGAACACCAATAGGCATAAATTGAAAGAAAAAAGAACTAAATACTATATTTCACTTTGATGTGGAAACGTAACAATATGGTTTTATTGTCTTTAGAATAATAGAATAATAATATTGGCTCTATCATATTTATTTTATGCATAGATTTAGAAAAATTCAGAAAGAAAGACAAAATAAATAAAGGAAAGTTTTTACGAATAGGTGCTTCTAATGATAAATAAGGATGAACACGTTGACTCATAGAAAATGGTATCAATCTCCCATTGCGTATTGGTACTTATCGAGTATAGAATAAATCTGTTTCTCTTTGTTCCTACGAACATAATTCTTCCATTATTACGAACAGAATAGAATAAATATTAACCTAACCCTTGTTATAAAAAAATCCACTGAACAAGGAAGGTCCATAGGATAGTCATAGTATAGTCTTTTCCAATGCAATAAAGTTACGTAGTGTTTATTTTTCTTTGATAAAGGGGTATTTTCCATGGGTTTGCCTTGGTATCGTGTTCATACCGTTGTATTGAATGATCCCGGCCGGTTGCTTTCCGTTCATATAATGCATACAGCTTTGGTTGCTGGTTGGGCGGGCTCGATGGCTCTGTATGAATTAGCAGTTTTTGATCCTTCTGACCCTGTTCTTGATCCAATGTGGAGACAGGGTATGTTCGTTATACCCTTCATGACTCGTTTAGGAATAACCAATTCATGGGGAGGTTGGAGTATCACAGGAGGGACTGTAACAAATCCAGGGATTTGGAGTTACGAAGGTGTAGCTGGGGCACATATTGTGTTTTCTGGCTTATGTTTTTTGGCAGCTATCTGGCATTGGGTCTATTGGGATCTAGAAATATTTTCTGATGAACGTACAGGAAAACCTTCTTTGGATTTGCCCAAGATCTTTGGAATTCATTTATTTCTCTCCGGGGTGGCTTGCTTTGGTTTTGGTGCATTTCATGTAACAGGCTTGTATGGTCCTGGAATATGGGTATCCGATCCTTAT